AATGAATCAAAATTGATAAGGAGTTAGTCAATGATGCTCGAGCATGTACTTGTTTTGAGTGCCTACTTATTTTCTATCGGTATCTATGGATTGATCACGAGCCGAAATATGGTTAGAGCCCTTATGTGTCTTGAACTTATACTGAATGCGGTTAATATAAATTTCGTAACATTTTCTGATTTTTTTGATAGCCGGCAATTAAAAGGAAATATTTTCTCCATTTTTGTTATAGCTATTGCCGCCGCTGAAGCAGCTATTGGACCGGCTATTGTTTCGTCAATTTATCGTAACAGAAAATCAACTCGTATCAATCAATCGAATTTGTTGAATAAGTAGTATTAATCATAGAAATTAGAATATTCATAAATTCAAATTAACATGCCCATACATTAAATCTAATCCACATTTTCGAAAATGTAAGAAATCAAAGTATCTTGGCTCTATCGCGCGAGTCGATCCAGAAGTAGATTGCTTCAAAATTTCTGGTAAATTATTGATTCATCTGGTGTTTAAATATATGATTCATTTACAAATTTACTAGATCGAAAATTTCTGACGTTCAAAAATTTATAGATCCAATGTCACACTCAGTAAAGATTTATGATACGTGTATAGGGTGTACTCAATGTGTGCGAGCCTGCCCAACCGATGTATTAGAAATGATACCTTGGGACGGATGTAAAGCTAAGCAAATCGCTTCTGCTCCAAGAACAGAGGACTGTGTCGGTTGTAAGAGATGTGAATCCGCCTGTCCAACGGATTTCTTGAGTGTTCGCGTTTATTTATGGCATGAAACAACTCGAAGTATGGGTCTAGCTTATTAATACGTTCCAGAAAACCCTACTCGAATACATTTGATTTTTTTACCTTTACCGACAAAAACCCGCGCTCAAAATATATTTATTTCGAGCACGGGTTTTTCTGGTCCAAGTTTATTTTGTTTTTACTATGAATAATTTTCCTTGGTTAACGCTAGTTGTAGTTTTGCCAATAACCGCGGGTTCCTTAATTTTCTTTCTTCCTCATAGAGGAAATAAGGTAATAAGATGGTATACTATATCTATATGCATAACGGAACTCCTTCTAACAACCTATGCATTCGGTTATCATTTCCAATTGGATGATCCGTTAATGCAACTAACGGAGAATTATCAATGGATCAATTTTTTTGATTTTTACTGGAGATTGGGAATAGATGGAATTTCTATAGGACCCATTTTACTGACAGGATTTATCACAACTTTAGCTACTTTAGCGGCTTGGCCCGTTACTCGAGATTCCCGACTATTCCATTTCCTAATGTTAGCAATGTATAGCGGTCAAATAGGACCATTTTCTTCTCAAGACCTTTTACTTTTTTTCATCATGTGGGAGTTAGAATTAATTCCCGTTTATCTACTTCTATCCATGTGGGGGGGAAAGAAACGTTTGTATTCAGCTACAAAATTTATTTTGTACACTGCCGGAGGTTCCGTTTTTTTATTAATAGGAGTTCTGGGTATTGGTTTATATGGCTCCACTGAACCGACATTAAATTTTGAAACATCAGCTAATCAATCGTATCCTGTAGCCCTGGAAATAATATTCTATATTGGATTTCTTATTGCTTTTGCTGTCAAATCACCGATCATACCCCTACACACATGGTTACCAGACACCCATGGAGAGGCACATTATAGTACTTGTATGCTTTTAGCCGGAATCTTATTAAAAATGGGAGCGTATGGGTTGGTTCGGATCAATATGGAATTATTACCCCATGCCCATTCTATATTTTCTCCCTGGTTGATGATAGTGGGCACAATTCAAATTATCTATGCAGCTTTAACATCTCCTGGTCAGCGTAATTTAAAAAAAAGAATAGCCTATTCCTCTGTATCTCATATGGGTTTCATAATTATAGGAATTGGTTCTATAAGCGATACAGGGCTCAATGGGGCCATTTTACAAATAATTTCTCACGGATTTATTGGCGCTGCGCTTTTTTTCTTGGCCGGAACGAGTTATGATAGAATACGACTTATTTATCTCGACGAAATGGGCGGAATGGCTATCGCAATTCCAAAAATATTCACGACTTTCAGTATCTTATCAATGGCTTCGCTTGCATTACCGGGCATGAGCGGTTTTGTTGCCGAATTGATAGTTTTTTTTGGAATACTTACTAGCCAAAAATATCTTTTAATGACAAAAGTATTAATTACTTTTGTAATGGCAATTGGAATGATATTAACTCCTATTTATTCATTATCTATGTTACGCCAGATGTTCTATGGATACAAGCTTTTTAATGCCCCAAACTCTTATTTTTTTGATTCTGGACCGCGAGAGTTATTTATTTCTATTTCTATCCTTTTACCTGTAATAGGTATTGGTATTTATCCCGATTTCGTTTTCTCATTATCAGTTGACAAGGTCGAAGCTATTATATCAAATTTTTTTTATAGATAGTTTTTGTCAATAAACCAAAATAAAAAACCTGATGATTTTTAAAATCGTTCATTGTACAAAAAAAGTCTTTTTCTGTTTTTAAGTTAAATAAAAAATTGGAATTCTATATATAACCAGATATTTTTGACATTTTCGAGAACCATTTGAATCAAGTAATGGAAATGGAATGATTCAAATGGTTCTTGATGGTTTACATGAGGGTTTCATATATATACGTATGCTGCCCCAGGCTTCTAGTTGTCAAGTACCTTATTCAATTAGATGGTAATGTAAATGAACCATAACTATGTAACCCTATTCCTAATAGATTAACCCCAAAATAGCATATCCAAATTATAAGAAAGCCCATTGAGGCCACAATTGCAGAATTTACGCTTTCATAATTTTTATTTGTTCGAATATGTAAATAAATCGCAAATATGGTCCAAGTAATAAATGCCCAAGTCTCTTTTGGATCCCAATTCCAATAGGATCCCCATGCTTCATTAGCCCATACTGCTCCCGAAAGAATGCCTATGGTTAAAAGGATAAACCCTAAACTAATAATACGATAACTCCATCGATCCAATTGTTGAATTAATTGATATCTGTAATAATTCTGAGAAGAAATCAAAGAAGTGTTTTGTAACACATTGTTTCTTTCATTCACGTATTGAATCTCACCAAAGGAAAACGACTCCGTTAATAAATTATTGCTTTTACTAAAAATCCTTATGAATTTTCGAAATGTAATGACTAGAAGAGCTAGTGATAATAATGATCCACACAAAAGAGCTGCATAGCCCAATACCATCATACTTACGTGCATCATTAACCAATGGGATTGGAGAGCAGGTACTAATATTGCGGATTGATGCATTTCGGTTAAAAGACCTGAAGTAGCGAAACCCTGGGTAAAAATAACACTTGGCGCCGTTATTGCGCTTAAATGGTTTTTTTGTTTTTTAAAATACGGAATCATATGAATAATGGAAAAACCCCACGAAAGAAAAATTAATGATTCATATAAATCGCTTAATGGTAAATGCCCAAAATAAATCCAACGAGTAACTAATAATCCTGTTATGCAGAAAAAAGTAGCTATCATCCCCTTTTCTGATGAATCATATAGTCCTACGATTTCATCGACAAATAAAGTTATCAAATGAATTGTAATTACAATTGAAATGATCGAAAAGGATATATGAGTTAATATACGCTCTAAAGTTGAAAATATCATAAAATTTATTAAAAAGGGGGCCTCAATTATAGGAATTGAAATAGGGAATTGAATTTATTATAGGGCTTACTCTTTTAGAATTTAGAAAAAGACATGCCGCTACTCGGACTCGAACCGAGATGCTCTAGCACTGCTTCCTAAGAGCAGCGTGTCTACCGATTTCACCATAGCGGCTTATTCGAAATCATAATAACCTATTTTTATTCAATCGTCGAGATTGAGGGGGTTAATTCAATATTTTTTAGGAAAGGTTCAAATTGATGACTAAAAATTTGTTTCAAAATTGGGCGGCATTTAATCTAAACGTTTTCGTTAATAATATTAATTATTCTTATAATAGTTTTGTTTTTTATTTATTTTAGGGTATCCGTTTTTTAACTTAACTAACAACGGGGTTTTTCGTTTCATAGTTTATTACTTTATGGTCTCCTGAAAATAAAACGGAACATTTTGAACTAGATAATTTTGACTTCAATCCATGGATAGAACTAAAAAGTAAATTGATTATCGAGTCAAGTCGATGGGGAAGGTGATAATCCCCATCTTGAAAATGATAAAACATACCAAAACAAAAGGTGAAACCTTGTGCTTGCGTTTATTCTTTTTTCAAACAAAAGAATACCATTCACTTTTTGAATTCAGTAGACAACCGAATTATTATTTCTACTAAAAAATAACAAAACAAAATGAATTCCATTTTATATTGTTATTGATCAGGTTAAAACATTAGAGAATGGAAATAATTTTTTTTTTTTTAATAAAAATGAAATAGTAATTTAGATTATTATCTATTATTAATTATTATTATTAGATTAATATTATTTATAATCTTGATAACTTCTAAACTTTAGAAAAAAAAACTTATAAATAAATTATAACAAAAATGAGACTCTTTTTTGAATTAGACCGATTCACATTATTTAGTCTATTGTTTGATTATTTATTTGTCACACAAAAAAAACTTTTTGAGCTACCGGTAGAAAGAGATTTCGCTAACGAAAAAGCTTTCAATGCTGCCCAATACCCTTTCCTTTTCCAAATATTTTTACGAATACGTTTTTTTGAACTAGAGGTGCGCTTTTTTGGCACTGCCATTTTTAAATTATAATCGGTTCATCGGTTGGATGTGAAAGACATCTATTGTTCAAAATCAATTGTTCTTTACTATATCTCTAGCTAGCTATTCTCTAAATTACATTCCCCTCATCATAAAAGGTGTATGGAAAAATTGTCTAAAATATTACTAAGAACAATAAGATCTACTATGCCAAATAGAATAGATTGAAGTTGATAAAATAAAAAATACAAACAAAAGGGGTTGGGTCTTTGC